CGATTCAAAAAAAATTCTTCCATTTTTTCGTTTCATATTCTAAATTTTTTTTTAGAGAGAATATGAAACTCTCTCCTCTATCTAGAATAGAGAAATAATTCAAAAAAAAATATAGAATAGATTCGGGGTCTTAGTAATCATTTGATAAAGTATATTCTTCAACCTTTTTGGAGTGGGGGTTCGATGGAAGAATTCTTAGAACAACACAGCACAGTCAACCCCATTTGTTAGAACAGCTTCCTTTGAGTCTCTGCACCTATCCTTTTTTTATTGTTGCTTTCTGAATCTTTATTTTTTGCTTTTGACAAAAGGAGTTGGCTCAGGATTACCCATTTTTATTAATTCCAGGGTTTCTCTGAATTTGAAAGTTTTCACTTAGTAGGTCTCCATACTAAGGCTCAAGCCAATTAAGTCCGTAGCGTCTACCGATTTCGCCATATCCCCCCCCTTTCTTTTTAAGATTAGGATCTCCATGTGATGTCCTTCCCTTTTATTCTTTCATTTCTGACGGAACCGTCGAATTCATTAGATTTAATATGGATTACTATACCGAAAAATGCTTTCGCCATTTTCCTTTTTTTCTATCTTCCTTCATCTCTATCGGAAGTCTCCATTTGACTTTGATTTTGTCTAGTCAGACATGATTCTATACTTTCTGTAGCTACAATTCAATATCGAGGGATATATCCCATCTATATCCTTCGCCTCGTTCATTTTTGTATGCAATTTTGAATACTCAAAGGGTCGATTCTTTTTTTGTCATCATAGTCTACGGCTGCACACAGAAGAATATCTTTTTCTGTTAATATAATCCAGAGTTCTTCTTTATCGATTCTCATTTTTTTATTCTTGTTTATTTTAGGTTTTCTTAAGGCAGACTCTTATAACTCTAATAGTTATCCATTTCTTAGAATTATAGATATAATGAAAATTGTCATAATGAATTTTTGTTTTAATTTCGATTTGAAATGGATTTGAAAAATAAAATTTCATAGAATTTATAAATCTAATTGAAATAGAATCGAATCGTTCTAGACGAAAAATAGAATCTATATAGAAAGAAAAAAACTAAAGTAAATATTTCTATTTATTTGATATTTGATTTGAACTATTTCTTTCAAAAAAAAATTTATATCATAAAATAATAAAAATGAATAAGCTTACACTAAAATGTAGTTTATTGAATGCCAGTGCATGTATAATTTCCGGGAGCCCGCTTAGCTCAGAGGTTAGAGCATCGCATTTGTAATGCGATGGTCATCGGTTCGAGTCCGATAGCCGGCTTTTTCGATTTTTATTTGGATTTGTGCTTTTTATATATTTTTTTCTTTGAAATCGAAGAACAAAGAAAAAAATAATGATCGATTATGTTGTAGAAACTTCCACCTAGGAATAAAAAGAAAAGGGTTCAAGCTCGACAGACCAAATCAAATCGGGAAAACTCTTTCTTTTCCTTTTTCTTTTTACTTAGATATTTTAATACAAAATATAGAATATTCTATATATTTTGTATATGATGTATATACAACCCATTTCATTATTCATTGGAATCCAACACTTCAGTGGATTTCATTTCATTTATCATTTAGTTCAGTTTGAATTTCGGTTTTTTTGTAAAATCGAATATATATATATATAAATAGAAATAAAGAAAATAAATAAAGAAAGGAGTCTTTATGTCGCGTTACCGAGGGCCTCGTTTCAAAAAAATACGCCGTCTAGGGGCTTTACCCGGACTAACTAATAAAAGGCCTAGAGCCGGAAGTGATCTTAGAAACCAATCACGTTCCGGGAAAAGATCGCAATATCGTATTCGTCTAGAAGAAAAACAAAAATTACGTTTTCATTATGGTATTACAGAACGACAATTACTTAAATACGTTCGTATCGCCAGAAAAGCCAAAGGGTCAACAGGGCAGGTTTTACTACAATTACTTGAAATGCGTTTGGATAACATCCTTTTTCGATTGGGCATGGCTCCGACTATTCCTGGAGCCCGCCAATTAGTTAACCATAGACATATTTTAGTTAACGGCCATATAGTAGATATACCAAGTTATCGTTGCAAACCCAAGGATACTATTATGGCGAGGGAGGAACAAAAATCCAGAGCTCTAATTCAAAATTCTCTTGATTTATCCCCCCGTGAGGAATTACCTAAACATTTGACCCTTAACCCATTTCCATATAAAGGATTAGTCAATCAAATAATAGATAGTAAGTGGGTCGGTTTGCAAATCAATGAATTGCTGGTGGTAGAATATTATTCTCGTCAGACGTAACCCTAACTAAAATACAAAAGAAAGGGGTTCGGACAATTTGGCCCCTTTCCTTTGGAAACGGAAAATGACTTAAGGTTAAAAGTAAAAGTGGGGGGTTTGCCCCAGATTTTCTCCCGCTCATATATTCTATCCCATCCCGGTTTTTTCCTATTCATGTATCCTAGATACACAGAAAAATTTTCACTCCTTGTCTATTCTTTTATTTCCAGTATTTTAGGTATCGCAGCAATTCGAAATAGAAGAAATATATATAAAAATACAAGAAGGACCCAACTCTTATGTTCTAAATAAAGTATTTCTTGTTATTTGATTTGTTAAAGTTAGAAATGTTGGCGAATTCATTCAGGTGAAAGTAAAAGACGGAAAGAGAGGGATTCGAACCCTCGGTAAACAAAAGCCTACATAGCAGTTCCAATGCTACGCCTTGAACCGCTCGGCCATCTCTCCTACACAATGATTATGACTCATAAACCGAAGAAATAGCGAGCCATTACTATGTTGATATTTCTATTACTAACGATATTCGATTTTTGTTTGTATAAAATAGGTACGACTAGGATTAACGCAGCAATACTATACTATTTGACTATAAACAAACTACTAATAGAACGTAAGGAGTAGTAATGTAATAGAAGATTTTTTCGAAAAAAGTAGGAGTTAATTAAAATAAAAAACAAGTTTTTCCTTGTTATATATTTATTGATTCATATTTGCGAAGATGATGTTCCTATCCTTTATTCTATATCCCATATTTCCATATATAATATACCGGCTTCGATCAATTAATTGAAACGAATCGAATCAACGGATTGATGGGTTTATGGTTTTTAGATTATAGACGATTAATGGATCCCTTTTGATCATGGTTCGATTTTTATTTCGACTAGAATTCCATAAAATTCTCAAAAAAAAATTAGAAAATTTCCGTCTAGTTTTAAAGTGCTCACCAACAAATTTCTTAAATTTCCCAGCTATTCTATTTCCATCATAGAATGATTATTCGATTCTCTTTCTTTTCGTCTTTCGATCAAAACTTTTTTTGATCGGATCGAAAAATTCTTTGATTCTTCCGCTTCGATGAAATCGGAATAGCTACTAGACTACTCGATTTGATTTGTATGAATTCAAATGGGATTCAACTCTTTTTTATTGATTGTTGAAAAAGGAGTTGGGGGCTTTTGGAACAATTCGAATAAATAAAATAGAAGTATACGTAGTAGTCAAAAATTTGTATCTTTATTGAAATTTTTTTGTTTGGAAAGGAATCCGTTTTTATGTTATTTTGTACTGTACAAATTCTTTATTTGTGTAATCGTTTTCCCACTAAGGGGTAATGAGAAGAATTTTATAATGGATTGATACCTATGCCTAGATCGCGGATAAATGGAAATTTTATTGATAAGACCTTTTCAATTGTGGCCGATATCTTATTACGACTAATTCCGACAACTTCAGGAGAAAAGGAGGCATTTACTTATTACAGAGATGGTGTGATTTGATTTTCTTTATTATTTAGTTTCTTTTTACTGCTCCTAGTCTTATGAGAAAAGCACACACTTCGGGATAGTAAAGAACAAATATTCTTAATTCCATATTATAGAAACAAACCTACGCTTGTTGAAGGTGAAGTTTAGAAATAGAACGATTCCTTCCGTCGTGTATCCCCGATTGATGCAACCTCAAATACTATAGCTTCATTTATAGATTTTTGTATTGAACGAAAGGTTACACCTTTGTGTTTTGTATTACAGGTCAATCCTACTTCCTAGTAATATAGTACCAATAGGCGGCATAGGGGAAGAAGCACTACACCTAGCAATCGACAGCACAAAAGCTTTGTTAAAAATTACTTACCTACTCCCTTTCTTATCTGGGTTAGGACTAACAAGAATGGTTGGGCCAACAAACATCCATCTCGTTCGTACTTTGGATACCCGTATAACCATCGAAGCCTGTTGAAGTGACTATTTCCTGGAAATTAGGAGGCGTTGAGGACAAAGGAATTGTTGAAGTTATCCTTTCTATTTAGTATCAAGACACTTGATTCTAGTAAAAGCTCTTGCGCAAGAAGGTTGGCTAGATATTTTTTGTAAAAACACTAGCCCCGCTCAGTTCATAATGAGAATGTTTTAATCCCTTTTGCCATGTATTTTGAATTCTCATTATGTATATTATATTTAAGGGAGGAGCCGTATGAGGTGAAAATTTCACGTACGGTTCTGGAACGGCGATTCTTTGAATCGAATAACGACCGTAACGGATGTCAGCTCAATCCGAAGGAAATTATGCGGAAGCTTTACAGAATTATTATGAAGCTATGCGACTAGAAATCGATCCTTACGATCGAAGTTATATACTCTATAATATAGGCCTTATTCACACAAGTAATGGAGAACATACGAAAGCTTTAGAATATTATTTTAGGGCACTAGAACGAAACCCATTCTTACCACAAGCTTTTAATAATATGGCAGTGATCTGTCATTACGTGCGGCTATCTCCACTATAGAAAGAAAAAAGAAGACCCAATTTTCTAGTAAATACTAAAAAAAGGATCGCTACAAACGCATCGTCCAAAACGACGATTTCTTTGAGCTGTAGCAAAGAAAAAAACTTCATACTAATAGAAGTCAAAATATGCCCAGATACTTTTTTCTATATCTATGGATAAAAAAAAGATCTAATTGATAGAGAGGAAGCACCGTAAAGATCAATTAA